TAAACAAAGAATTTAAGAGTAAGCATTAGATAATCTCCAAGATCTTTTTTTGGTTTGCAAAAAAAAAAAAGAAACTAGATTCCCTTTTTTATATCTTTTTTATATCACATATTCGATTTTCACACCAAGAAACGGAGCGGTTTCTAGAAATTGTAAATTTCTAGAAATATAGAAATAGAATAAATTTTTCTAAATTTATTTGTAATAAGAATCAAGTCTTTCATTCCCAAAAATTTTCTTTCATACTTCTTTCATACCTACAATTAGATATATTGTGGAGACCCCAATGAATGGGGTCTCTTTCGATCGAATGGAAAATCAATCAGAATGAGGAAATGGGGTAATCCAGATTTTTCGCATCTATACAAAAATTTCAATGTTTGAATTCAGGATTTTTATTAGAATTTAGAAGACTTATCTGATCTTAGAAATTGTTAGAATTTTTTCTCGAATAAATCATGAATTCTTCTAGGACAGTATTCCAAATCTTATCGAAAACTTACAGCAGCTTGCCAAACAAAAGCTAATAAAAAAAAGAACAGGGGGATTACTGGCATAACATCTACTATTGGATTCAAAAAAGCGTATGCTTCCGGCAATTTTGTAAACAAAAAACTGCTTGAATAAAGGGCCGAATTAAGACAGATACAAATTAAACTCAAAATATTAAGCATAACAAACATCTTTTTCCTAAAGATAATTGTATTTTGACTTTTGACTGAGTTATTAATATCCCATTGATATAAAATGGATATTTAAAGTAAGGTAGACTCAAAACTTTAAACTCATCCACCCAATCAAAAATCCTTCAATTCTCAATTAAAAAAAGAAAAGAATAGAAGAAATCCTATTTTCATACAATATCTTAATTGAATTCTTTATTATGATCAAGATGATCAAGACATTTTGTTTAACTCGCGTTTAACATATTATTAATACAAATAGTAATATTAATTACTAATATTACTACTCGATTTAATTAGTGTTAAATCGAATATAGAAACGGAAATGGGGCGTCGCCAAGTGGTAAGGCAACGGGTTTTGGTCCCGGTATTCGAAGGTTCGAATCCTTCCGTCCCAAAGCATATTGCTTATATAAAGCATATTGCTTCTATATATATATATTCTATATATTTTTTCTTTTTATAATAATAATAGATAATAGAAAAAAATCGAAATAAATAAATATAAATAAGGATAAAGATTTTCTTGTCTTTTTAAACAACCTTTTGTTGAGGATTTAACAGTATAATAAGTGAAATTCTTCTTTATTTTCTTTTTTAATCTTATTGATAGAAAGACTAAGATTCAGATGGAATCAAGTAATTAAATGAAGTAATTTAGCCTAAAAATTGGAAAATTGGACATTATCTTCAATGGGTTGTTTTTCATTGTTTGGGCTTTCTTAGTCTTCGTATATTGAGATTGAATATCGAATAATCCTGAGAAATTTTTTTCGAATTCTTTCTGAATTTTCTTTTTCTACTTACGGTTTTTTATTTGTATCTATGTAGATATTCTCTATGTAGTGCCAATCCAAGTCCTGAGTTTTTATTAGAAGTTTTTTTTTGATTTTCTATTCTACTTATATTCTATATAGTGTTCTACATAGTGTTTTTTTTTATTATATTATATTATGTATGCATTTAATTTGGATTCTATTATGCATTTAATTTGGATTCTTTATTAGTCTATAATTATTCTAATTGATAGATAGTGAAAATAAAATGGAATTAATTTGAGTTAATTCTTTTGTTTTATTCATTCTTTTCTTAACACATTTACATTCATATTGACAACAATGTACCAGATAGGTATAATCCAATCTAGGTAATTGGATCTTATTTGTGGATCCATTTTTCCCTAAATTAAAAAAAAGAAATAGAAAAAAAAGAAACCTTAAGCAATGTGTTAAGCAATGAATAGCATAAGAAATAAGAAATTATCTATCAATTTGGACTTTACCTATATTTTCTATTTTTATTTGAGAGCTTTTTCTATTCAATCGTTTTATTTCTTTTGATTTTGATTCTATCTCCATAATCTAATTATTTTGGTTGGGTTGCTAACTCAATGGTAGAGTACTCGGCTTTTAAGTGCGACTAACAGCTTTTACGCATTTGTATGAAGAAAGGGTTCGTCCATACCATCGGTATGGTTTGTAAGACTATGACTGATCCTAAAAGGAATGAGTGGAAAAAATAGCATGTCGTATTAATGAAGAATTCTGAGAATATTTTATTCTTACCAGACCGATTCCAAACCCTGTTTGAATTATTTGTGTAGAACATAACAAAATGAATCAAAGGTGGGTCGAGTTAAAGTTAATATTAATAAATAAATGGATAGAGCTCCACAGCTCCAATTAGAAATGAATTCGAAATTCTAGGGGAACAAAAAAGAAGAAAGGAGCTCTCATTCTTACTTTGAATGATTTTCGAATGAAATTCTTAATTCGATGTTAAAAATCGATTAGTGCCTGATGCGGAAAACCCCAATGCATTTTCAATTTTTGGAATGAGTCCTAACTATTAGCCATTTTACGCCAGGAGGGTGGCTGAATGTGTAGAAGAAAGAGTATATTGATAATCCAAAATTTTCCAAAATCAAAAGAGCGATTGGTTTGAAAAAGTAAAGGATTTCTAATCATTTAGATGGATAAAAAGAAAGGATAGAGAGTCCGTTGATGCTTTTACTTACCTATTTCTGAGGTATCTATTATACCATTTAGTTTTTATGATATCGCACTATGTATCATTTAATAACCCAAGAAATCGCCTATCTTTGCTTCAATCAAATCGAATTGAAAATGCAAATAGAGAAGTATCAAAGATATTTCGAACTAGATAGATCTCAAAAAAACGACTTTCTATACCCACTTATGTTTCGGGAGTATATTTATACCCTTGTTCATGATCGTGGTTTCAATAGATCGATTTTATTCGAAAATATG